TTCATCTAGTCAAAGTAACGCAACTAAGAGCTCCCAATTGAAGTAGTAATATTATTGAATCATCAGAACTACTTCGATATCTATTTTATAGTTCCTATCCACAGAGTTTTTGTGAATTCATAGAATTCATACAACTTTTTGTTTTTCCATTTCTTTCTTTGTTCCGAACCATTCTTTGAATTCGAACTCTTCGTTCTTTTTCTTGATTGAATTTCTTTATTCAATATTGAATTGAATTCACAGTTACAAATGAAACAGAAGGACTTTTATTGGAATCCCTACCCCAATTCTCAGTAATAGGAGGGCAGATTAGATATATCTTTTAGCTCATACATAACTAGCCTACTATTACATATACATGTCTTTCTTCCATAACGTAAACCAACTATTTGTATCTTGGATTCAGTCGTATTTTAAAAACATTTTTCGAAACATCTATAAAGGAAAGTTGGCTTATAGCGATTATATATATTACATATACCTAGTTTGATCCCACTCTTCTAACGAAACCATTTTCTCTTGAATCTCATTTTTTGTAAACCCCTATCTTCCTTTTATTTAATTTAGAATTTAGCATTATCCCACATGGATACAATCAATCTAAATGGGCGAATTTCTTAGTCTAAATCATTGCATAGAAATATAAGTCTTTGGTTGATCTAAGTTCATGTAATTTATTCTTTATTAATATTTTCTTTTGGTCAATCTTTGAATTGAATAAAACCGACTGAAATGGGAATCGCTCTATAGAACCTAATTTTTTTTTACAATTCCCTAATATCGTAATCTTTTTTACTATTCTTCTAGATCTTATAGATAGATAGATCTTATAGACTTTTTTGTCTATTTATGTGTATATTTATGTTCACGAAGAAGATTATCTCGAGCAAGGCATAGATTACCTTGCACTAAGCTAAAAAAGACTATTTCGAAACTTAGTCAATGGTGTCCCTCCATGGATTCACCTATATAAGCCGCAGCTAAAGTTGCAAAAATAAGAGCTTGAATACCACTTGTAAATAATCCAAGGAACATGACAGGTATAGGAACCACTGAAGGTACTAAAGAAACAAGAACAACAACTACTAACTCATCCGCTAATATATTTCCAAAAAGTCGAAAGCTAAGTGATAAAGGTTTTGTGAAATCTTCTAAAATGTTAATGGGTAAAAGGATTGGAGTTGGTTGTATGTATTTACCGAAATAACCTAATCCTTTTTTGCTAAGGCCCGCATAAAAATATGCTATTGACGTAAGTAAAGCTAAAGCAACGGTAGTATTTATATCATTCGTGGGTGCGGCTAACTCCCCATGAGGTAACTCTATGATTTTCCAAGGTAAAAGCGCCCCTGACCAATTAGAAACAAAAATAAATAGAAACAAAGTTCCAATAAAGGGAACCCATGGACCATATTCCTCTCCAATCTGGGTTTTGCTCACATCTCGAATAAATTCAAGGATATATTCGAAGAAATTCTGACCGTCAGTAGGAATGGTTTGTGGATTCCGAACAGTTACAATGGCTGAACCTAATAAGATAACAATTACAACCCAAGAAGTAATAAGTACTTGGGCATGGACTTGGAAACCGCCTATTTTCCAATAGAAATGCTGGCCTACTTCCACACCAGATATTTCATATAACCCTTTTAATGTGTTAATGGAATATGATAGAACATTCATATTGTCCTCTGAAAGAAAGAAAACTTTACAAGAAATTATTTTGATTCAACCGTCTTTTTTTCGACTTGCTCACTTGAATTGTATATTTTAGATACCAACTAATCACATAATATCCCCAGTTTTTTATCTCTTTTATGAGATTCAGAAATAGTAACGGATTCCGTCAATCTATGGAATTCAAAAAAGAATTTATTTATCTTATTATTAATCAGGGATTTCGTATATAGCTAGAACGCCCTTCACAAATCGCAAATACTAATTTGTTAAGAATTAATCGGATTGAAGCTATAGCGTCATCATTCGCTGGAATCGAAATATCTGTGAGATCCGGGTCACAGTTTGTATCAATTAAACAAATTGTTGGAATTCCCAAAGTGATACATTCTTGAAGAGCCATATATTCTTCTTGCTGATCAACGATTATTACAATATCGGGTAACCCTGTCATATATTTAATCCCGCCCAAATATGTTTGCAAGTGAAATAACTGTCTCTTTAATCGAGCCGCATCCCCTTTCGGAAGGCGTTGGATTCCCCCTGTCTTTTGTTCCATTCTCAAGTCCCTGAACTTTTGAAGTCTCATTTCTGTAGTGGACCAATTCGTTAAAAGGCCGCCTAGCCATTTTTTATTAACATAATGACACCGAGCTCTTATTGCAGCCCGCGCTACTGGATCAGCTGCTTTATTTTTGGTACCAACAATTAAGAATTGTTTTCTCCTACTTGCTGCATCAAAAACCAAATCACACGCTTCTGATAAAAAACGAGCAGTTCTAGTAAGATTTGTAATATGAATACCCTTACGCTTTGCAGAGAT